ATGGTAAGCAAGAAGATTGTTTACGAAGAAACAACAAGAAAAATTCATATTCTGATACATAAGAGTTATATAAGAATCGAAATAGTCTTTTATTTTCTTTTTTCAAAAGAAAAATCGATTTCATTGAAGTAATAAGACTATTCCAATTCGAATAGTAGTTGAGAAAGAATCGCAATAAATGCAAAGATGGAACATCTTGGATCCGGTATTGAAGGAGTTGAACCAAAATTTCCAAATGGATAGGATAGGGTATTTCTATATGTGATAGATAATGTAAATGCAAAAATTTGTCTTCTAAAAAGGGAAATATTGAATGAATAGATCGTAAATTCTGAAACTTTGTTGTTTCTTTTTCTTTCGGACAAGATAATTCTCGTAGCGAGAATGGGATTTCTACAACGATCGCAAACCCCTCAGATAGAATCTGAGAATAAAACTCAGAATAAAAAAAATTGTTGTAATCCAACAATCGATCTTGGTTAGGATGATTAACCGAGTTAATCCAAAAATTCTGCTGATACATTCGAATAATTAAACGTTTCACAAGTAGTGAACTAAATTTCTTGTTATTACAACTAACAATTTCCACAGGCTCGGAATCATTTAATCCATAATCATGGGCAAATGCATAAATATACTCCTGAAAGAGAAGTGGGTAGACGAAGTATTGTTGACGAGATTTCTGTTTTTCTGAATACCCTTCGAATTTTTCCATTTGTATTTCTACTTGAATCAGAAAGAGGAAGCATTTCTCGGTTTATCAAATGATGATACATAGTGCAATATGGTCAGAACAGGGTGTTGCATTTTTTAATACAAACCCTGGAAAGAAAGGGAGTCTAATCCACAGATCTTTTCCTTTTCTATCCAATTAGTTTATGTTTGTTCTAATTACAAAAGAGAACAAATCTTTTATTTTTGCAGGCCAATTGCTCTTTTGACTTTGGAATACAGTCTCTTTATCAATATACTGCTTCTTTTACACATTCAATCCATAACATCCCTTTTCAATCCATAATCAAGAATAATTAGGATTTCTAAAAAAACAAAGAAAAAATCAAGGGTCCGCTCATAGGAAAACCCAACCTTTCCCCGCATCAGGCACTAATCTATTTTTAACGTCTAATTAGATCGGGGAATCATTTCAATTAAGAAGTTAAGCTCGTTGCTTTTTATTTTACCAGAATTGGAGCCAGACTCTATCCATTTATTCACTAGACCCAGAAAATCGGAATTTTTTTATTCCATTCCAAAAATCAAAAATAAGAATTTGATTTTATTACGACATGCTATTTTTTCCATTCATTACCCTTGAGGATCAGTCGTGGTCTTCTAGACTCTACCAAGAGTCTGAACGAATTTGTTGCTTCATCCAAATGTGTAAAAGATCATAGTCGCACTTAAAAGCCGAGTACTCTACCATTGAGTTAGCAACCCAGATAAAATAGGATCTTAGATACGATCGAAACCCAAAAATCAATGGAATTACACCGCACGCTCCTGTCAAAACATTGAACTAGCAAGACATCAAAAGAAAGATTTTATCCCCCATTAAAAACACTCAAATGCCAAAATGAACAGGTCCGGTTAAATTTCACTAAGGTTAAAAAAAGAGCGGCTCCAATCACGATGGCAAAATTGTCATTTTTTTAGCAATTTCTATTTAAAGAAATCCAAAAATCTTGTATGAGAGTACATGCAAGAGGGACAACCCTATCATTTGAGCGAAGTGTAGGCAGAAAAACCTAATATGGAGTGAGGATAAAGAGACCTATCTATCTACAAATTCTAGATGTTCAATAGACCTTTGTCAATGGAAATACAATGGTAAGAAAACAAATTAGATATAAAAAGTAAATAAAATAAGGGCTTATGTTGGATTGGCACGACATAAATCCAGTCAAAAATAGGACTAAGAAAGAGGCAAATTGTGTCTAAATAATTAGACAACGAGGGATACTAGTGATCCCTCTCCTACTTTTTTATTCATTTAGTTCTTCAATTAACTCAAAGTTCCTTCTTTTTCTTTAAAGAATTCTGCCTTCCTTAAAATATCATAAACAGTTCTTGTAGGTTGAGCACCCTTTTCAAGGAAATAGAGAATAGCTGGAACATTTAAACAAGTTTGATTCTTTATCGGATCATAAAAACCTACTTTTCGAAGATCTCTTCCTTCTCTTCGAGATCGAACATCAATTGCAACGATTCGATAGACAGCTTATTGGGATAGATGTAGCTAAACAATGCCCCCCCTAGAAACGTATAGGAGGTTTTCTCCTCATACGGCTCGAGAAAATGATTCGAATTTCTGTCTATAATACAAGTAGATAGAAATTCGACTATGACTTGCATTAATTTCCTTACAGAAAAAACAAATTTCATTTATACTCATGACTCAAGTTGGCTAATTTTGACTGACAGACTTAAAAGGAAAAATCCTTCGAAATTTTTTGAGTCGTCTCTAAACTCTTTTCTTTGTCTCATCTCGAACGAATTTACTTTTATTCCTTATTCTGATCCAATTCAATTGTTGAGACAATTTTATTGTTGAGACAGTTGAAAATCGCGTTTACTTGTTCCGGAATTCTTTATCTTTGATTTGTGAAATCCTTGGGTTTAGACATTACTTCGGGAATTCCTATTCTTTTTTCTTTCAAAAGAGTAGCAACATACCCTTTTTTTCTTATTTCCTTCGATAAAGCATTTCCCTCTTCTATAGAAATCGAATATGAGCGATTGATTTTGATAGACTTTTAATTGAAAGAGTTTTTCCAATCTTCCAAAATTGGACTTTCTTCTTATTTTAACCTTTCGACTTCTATATTAAGGATAGACTGACAAAGTTGGCCTAATTTATTAGTTTTCACTAACCCTAGATTCTTTCCCTTGATAAAAAATCAACTCTGTCCTCTCGAGCTCCATCGTGTACTATTTACTTACAAACAACCCAGCGCAAATTTGGTTCGGGACGAATAGAACAGACTATGTCGAGCCAAGAGCATTTTCATTACTATGAAAAATGATGGATAGCAAAATCCACAATCGATCATGTCCTTCAAGTCGCACGTTGCTTTCTACCACATCGTTTTAAACGAAGTTTCACCATAACAAACATTCCTCAAATTTCATTGCAAAGTGGTATAGGGAATTGATCCAATATGGATGGGATCATGAATAGTCATTGGTTTAGTTTAGTTTTTTGTATACTAATTCAAACTTGCTATCTATGGAAAAATATGGATAAAAGAAATAAGTATTTATCGGGGAAGACTCCGCAAAGATCCAATTTATTTAAACCCATATTCTATCATATGAAGGAAACATAGTTCGAAAAAGACGAATAAACAAGTTTGCTTAAGACTTATTTATTATTGAATTTCAATTCTCAACAGAGGACTCGAGATGGTCAATCCTGAAATGAGAAGAGAAGGATCGATTCTTCTCCAACAAATAAACTATCAACCTCAAAAAAAAAATTTAATTAATTTAATTACTATATTAGAATTAGATTAGCAATATATTTTTCCGTAACAAAAACAATTAACTATTAACTAAATAAACTATTCCAATGAAAAGATTGAAAGTTTTTTGGTAGTTATAGAATTCTCGTACTTCTTCGACTCGAATACCAAAAGAAAGAAAAAAATGAAGTAAAAAAAACACATTTCGTGTAAAGTAAAATTAAGGTCTTTGCTTTTACTTATAGCATTCTTTCTTTTACCTAAAAGAAGCAACTCCAAATCAAAAATTAGTAGAAGTATGATTTTTGGAATCCATTCTATCCAACGAACAGTTCTTACCTTATCCTTACCAGAATGGATCATTCTGGATATTTAAAGAATCACAGATCGAGATCGTTTTCGCTTAACCAAAGAAGGACCCTTTTTGCTAATAATATAATACAACAAAAATCTATCTCTATCATAAAGGGATAGGTCTCATTTTTTATACAGTGTTTTACGTATAGACCAAATTTTTCATGAAAATAAAGATATTCAATTTGACTGGACTTGACACTTGATTATGTTTTCTGAGAAAGAAAATGAATGCTTAGAAATGCATCTAATCTAAGAGTTCATAAGAGATAATTATTCTCTCTAATAAACTTTCTTTTGTCTCGTGCGGGGTACAATACGATTTCATCTTTCGTTTCATCAGAAAAATCTGGGACGGAAGGATTCGAACCTCCGAGTAACGGGACCAAAACCCGCTGCCTTACCACTTGGCCACGCCCCATTTCGGGTTTTATCCGACACTAATAAACACTATTATGTTTATTTGTTTTGTTATTCGTCAATCCCACTTCAATTACATAAAAAATGAGGGATACTCTCTTGCTAGGATTCTAGACATGCGGATAATATAGAATCCAAAAAATGCATTGATCATTACATGGAATTCTATTAAGATATTATATGAAAGTCGAATTTCTTCCATTCTCATTTGAGAGTGCGAATACAAGGAGGTATTTTGCGTTTGGGAAAGTCCGAAGAAAAAAGGATTTTGAATCCGCCTTTTCCTTTTTCCCTTAGAAAAATAACTCAATCAAAATCCAATTATCTACTCTACAAGAACGAAATGCTTGTTATGCCTAATATACTTAGTTTAACCTGTATCTGTTTTAATTCTGTTCTTTATCCGACTAGTTTTTTCTTCGCCAAATTGCCCGAAGCTTATGCCATTTTCAACCCAATCGTGGATGTTATGCCTGTCATACCTGTACTCTTTTTTCTATTAGCCTTTGTTTGGCAAGCTGCTGTAAGTTTTCGATGAAATCTTTACTACTCTGTCTGCCAAATTGAATGATGTATTCATTCCAAAAAAATTCGAAAAATGGATAAAAGCCGAGAAGTCTTATCTTATATTATGAACCTTCGATTCTAAAATTCAAATTCTTCTACATTGAATGTATAGCTGCAGCAATAAATTTGGATCAGCCTTTCTACCCCTGCACCTACATTGAGCAGGTACCTTTAGGTACCCACACAATACCTAACCTAATTTTTGATATTGATAAGAGTGCTTATTAGAAATCAATTCTTGAAAAAAATTGCAAGAATTGATTTTTGCATTTTTAGGTGTCAAAATAAACAAAACCCATCCTAATGGATCTGTGTGGTAAGGAAAAACGGGTAATCTATTCCTTAAAAAAAAATCTTGGAGATTATGTAATGCTTACTCTCAAACTTTTTGTTTATACAGTAGTGATATTCTTTGTTTCCCTCTTTATCTTTGGATTCTTATCTAATGACCCAGGACGTAATCCTGGGCGTGAGGAGTAAAAATCCAATTTTTTTTGGAATTTTTTCTTACAAATTGGATTTGTTTCGTACATTTATCTATGAGAAAATCCGGGGGTCAGAATTCCTTCCAATTCGAAAGTCCCAAATGATCCGAGGGGGCGGAAAGAGAGGGATTCGAACCCTCGGTACAAAAAAATTGTACAACGGATTAGCAATCCGCCGCTTTAGTCCACTCAGCCATCTCTCCCCGTTCCAAATCGAAAGGTTTCCGTAATATGACAGAGGCAAGAAATAACGATTGCAAAAAATCCTTCCTTTTTCTTTCAAAAGCCCATAAAAATTATATTGCCAATTCCATTTTAGTTATATTCTTTTTTATTAATGTTAATAAAAAAAAGAAGAAAATTCTTGTTTTTTCTTTCTAAAATTCGATATTGGCTGAGAAACAATCAGATAGATTTTCTCTTCAGCGGGCATTTCCATATAGGACTTGTTATAATAAAACAAACAGGTTATATAAAAAATAAAAAACTCTTTTTTGATTATTTATCAACAAAGCAAAAAGGATTCTTATCAAACCCACCATAAAATCAAACCCACCATAAAATTGGAAAGAAATATAAAGTAAGTAGACCTGACTCCTTGAATGATGCCTCTATTCGCTATTCTGATATATAAATTCGATGTAGATGAAATTGTATAAGCGGATTTTTTGTATTTCCTTAGACTTAGACCGCGCAAGGCAAGAATTTTTCGCTATTTACGATTTCATATTCTTGTTACTAGATGTTCTATAGGAATAAGAAAAAATCGCAACTCCTTTCCGCTACACATAAAAATTTATTTCGAAAGTCAATTTTTTTTTTTCAATATCTTTCTTTTTTTTTTCAGAATCCTATTTTTGTTCTTCCACCCATGCAATAGAGAGCGAGTGGGAAAAGAGGGGTTACTTTTATTTTCATTTTTCCCTTAAAGGATAGGCTTTGAAATAGGAGTCATGGAATAACGCTGAATTCAAATGTTTATTTCTATAGTATAAGAAAAACTAATCGAATCAAATTCATGGATTTACCACGACCTCGGTTGTGACCCCATAGATAAAAATGCAAAATTTCTATCTTCGAGACCATTGAAAAAGGGCATTGAACGAGAAAGAAATCGTCCACAGATAATTAAACTATCGTATGCCTTGGAAGTGATATGAGGTGCTCGGAAATGGTTGAAGTAATTGAATAGGAGGATCACTATGACTATAGCCCTTGGTAGAGTTACTAAAGAAGAAAATGATCTATTTGATATTATGGACGACTGGTTACGAAGGGACCGTTTCGTTTTTGTAGGATGGTCCGGCCTATTGCTCTTTCCTTGTGCTTATTTCGCTTTAGGGGGTTGGTTTACAGGGACAACTTTTGTAACTTCTTGGTATACCCATGGATTGGCTAGTTCCTATTTGGAAGGTTGTAATTTCTTAACCGCGGCAGTTTCCACCCCTGCCAATAGTTTAGCACACTCTTTGTTGCTACTATGGGGCCCGGAAGCGCAAGGGGATTTTACTCGTTGGTGTCAATTAGGGGGTCTGTGGACTTTTGTCGCTCTCCATGGGGCTTTTGCACTAATAGGTTTCATGTTACGTCAATTTGAACTTGCTCGGTCTGTTCAATTGCGACCTTATAATGCAATTTCATTCTCTGCTCCAATCGCTGTTTTTGTTTCCGTATTCCTTATTTATCCACTGGGGCAATCTGGTTGGTTCTTTGCGCCGAGTTTTGGCGTAGCAGCGATATTTCGATTCATCCTCTTTTTCCAAGGATTTCATAATTGGACGTTGAACCCATTTCATATGATGGGAGTTGCCGGAGTATTAGGCGCGGCTCTGCTATGCGCTATTCATGGGGCGACCGTAGAAAACACTCTATTCGAGGATGGTGATGGTGCAAATACCTTCCGCGCTTTTAACCCAACTCAAGCTGAAGAAACTTATTCAATGGTCACTGCTAACCGCTTTTGGTCCCAAATCTTTGGTGTTGCTTTTTCCAATAAACGTTGGTTACATTTCTTTATGCTATTTGTACCCGTCACCGGTTTATGGATGAGTGCTATTGGCGTAGTCGGCCTGGCTCTGAACCTACGTGCCTATGACTTCGTTTCCCAGGAAATCCGTGCAGCGGAAGATCCTGAATTTGAGACTTTCTACACCAAAAATATTCTTTTAAACGAGGGTATTCGTGCGTGGATGGCAGCTCAGGATCAGCCTCAT